AACATGAATTTTTCGATTCATTTGGCTCTCACACTCAATTACATCAACTACTTATGTATGGGGGGATTCCCATATCTTTTTTAATGGAATGAGCCTATCCTCTCCCTCTTCTCTATTCATATTCAAAAATTAATCTTGCGGCTGATCCCTAATCCAAGACCGGAATTTTGGAGGACTCTTCTGACCGAATCAAAATAGATAATTGTCAGCAAAGTTGTTTCTTTTTTTCTTCAAATCCAAAGAATTCTTCTTACTTTATACATAGGCCATCGATTCAGCACAAAAAGGGGTTGTTTGAAATACCAATTTTTCGAATATTTTCCAATCAAATTTCCAATACCGCTAAAAGGCTCAAATCTTTTTATCAACATGAGTGTTTTATATCGAAAAAAAAAATTCCAATTTTTATTATGAATTATTCATTTTGAAAACATTTCTATTCTATAGTAAAACATAGTAGTAGAAAGAGTACGTTGCTTTGTCTGGACTTCAAACTTTAGCTTTAACCATGTTAATGGTCCCACATTATTGGTTTGTTTCATAGAGAATCAAAATAGATTTACCAACAAATCACGAAATGCTATGGTTCTTAAATATGATTTGAAATTGATTCAGAAGTAATTCGCGGAATCATGCACCCTTTTCCCTTTGGTCCTTAGTTATAACGAAAAAAAAGTGCAGCTGGTTGGGTCCAACCTATTCTTGAAATAAACAACTCGCACACACTCCCTTTCCAAAAAAGATCAATACACCAATCACTACACTTAGATTTATTGGATTTGTTGCTAAAATATCGGTATTAAACCCGAAACTCCCGGCGAATGGCCAGTGAACCAAAGAAAGGAAAGAATCGGTTACATTTTTCATATGATCTCCTCTTTTAGATAGACTAAAAAAAAAAAAAAAGAAGTCAATTCCCTTTCCTATTTATAGGATTAAACAAAAGGATTCGCAAATAAAAGCGCTAATGCTACAACCAGTCCATAAATTGTTAAAGCTTCCATAAAAGCCAGACTAAGCAATAAAGTACCTCGTATTTTTCCCTCCGCCTCGGGTTGTCTCGCAATCCCCTCTACTGCTTGGCCCGCAGCAGTACCTTGACCAACTCCAGGTCCAATAGAAGCAAGCCCAACAGCCAACCCAGCGGCAATAACGGAAGCGGCAGAAATCAGTGGATTCATGATAAGTTCCTCGCACTAAAATAAAGAAAAACTAAAGAAATCGTTAATGATACAATCGTCCAATGAATTATGACTTAATTATTCCGCCACTAGGATTCACCCAGCCGAAGTAACTAAGAACTCCGAATTGGAGTAATAATAATATTATTATTGAACCATCAAAACTATTTTGATATCTCTTTTTTAGTTCCGATTCGCGGGCACAACACAGGATTTTTGTGAATCCATACAAGTTTTACTTTTATTCTTTCATTTCTTTTTTCGGGACCCTTTTTTGAATTATTTGTTCTTTTTCTTTATTTAATCTCTTTTTTTTTATTGATTCAATTCTCAGTCAAAACAAAGACGAAATCAAACAATTTCTATTGGAATCCTTATCGAAATTCACAATAGTCACAAGAGTAGGGTGGATTAGATATATCTTTAGTTCATATATAACTAGCAATATCTAATATCCCATATACATGTCTTTCTTTCATAACGTAAACCAACTATTCATATCTTAGATTCAAAGTATTATTCGTCTCTTAAAGTCAATCGTATTCTAGAAACCCTTTTCAAGAAATCCACAAGAGTTGGCATTTGATTCCATATACCTAAATATGTCCCCCTCGCCAAATCACTCCGGTTTTTATGACTTTCTTTTTTTTTTTTAGAATTTTTGCTATTCCTTTTATTTATCATTATCTAACATGGCTACAATCGAAATAGACAAATTCATTGGGGCGAATCATTGAATAGAACTAAATAGAAGTATTTGATTGAGGTACGGCCATGCAATTTCTTATTTATTATATATATATTTTTTTTTTCAATCGTTGAATTGAAGAATTGACTAAAATCAACTAAAAGGAGAATCGTTTTAGAAATTAGAAAGCATCGTTCTTTTCTTTTTTTTAATCACCTGCCTGTTATTGTTATACTATAAGAATTTTTATTCATTGCTATTGGAATTGAATGAACAAAAATGAACAAAACAATATAAAAAAAAACAATATAAAGAGAATCTTAGTTGGCGGGGGGTATGATATAATAAGGACAAAGAGGGATTTTAGGAAAGAGATCAAAAGGATCTTTTTCCTAAAATTCTCCAATATCGTAATTTTTGTTTATACGACCCTTGGTCGTATATTCTGTATTTGTCGATTTAGGTTTGTATATGTATGTTTCCTTTGTATATGTATGTTTCCTAAGTCGATTATCTTGAGTTACGCATAGATTGCCTTGTTCGAAGCTACAAAAAAAAAGACAATTTCAAAAACGAGTCAATGATGTCCCTCCATAGATTCGCCTATATAAGCCGCAGCTAAAGTTGCAAAAATAAGAGCTTGAATACCGCTTGTAAATAATCCAAGGAACATAACAGGTATAGGAACCACTAAAGGGACTAAAGAAACAAGAACAACGACTACTAATTCATCGGCTAATATATTTCCGAAAAGTCGAAAACTAAGTGATAAGGGTTTTGTGAAATCTTCTAAAATGTTAATGGGTAAAAGAATTGGAGTCGGTTGAATGTATTTACTGAAATAACCTAATCCCTTTTTGGAAAGACCTGCATAGAAGTATGCTATTGACGTGAGCAAAGCTAAAGCAACGGTAGTATTTATATCATTCGTGGGTGCGGCTAACTCCCCATGAGGTAACTCTATGATTTTCCAAGGTAAAAGAGCACCTGACCAATTCGAAACAAAAATAAAAAGAAACATAGTTCCAATAAAGGGAACCCACGGGCCATATTCTTCTCCAATCTGAGTTTTGCTCACGTCCCGAATGAATTCAAGGACATATTCGAAGAAATTTTGACTGGCAGTCGGAACGGTTTGTGGATTCCGAACGGCTATAAAGGCTGAACCTAATAAGATAGCAATTACAACCCAAGAAGTAATAAGTACTTGGGCATGGACTTGGAACTCGCCTATTTGCCAATAGAAATGTTGGCCTACTTCCACACCGGATATATCGTATAACCCCTTTAGTGTGTTGATGGAACATGATAGAACATTCATATTGCCCTCTGACCGAAATAGAAATTAAAAAGGAATTATTTTGATTCAACCATCTTCTTTTCGACTTGTCTACTTTAATTGTATATTTTGAATATCTGCTAATTACATAATATCCACCAGTTTTTGTTTCTTTTCTTTTATGCGATTCAGGAATAGTACCCAAGCCAGAAATCCATGGAGTTACCAAAATTATTTATTTGTCTTATTATTAATCAACGATTTTGTATATAGCTAGAGCGACCCTCACAAATTGCGAATACTAATTTGTTAAGAATTAGTCGGATTGAAGCTATAGCGTCATCGTTTGCTGGAATGGAAATATCTGCGAGATCGGGGTCACAATTTGTATCGATTAAACAAATTGTTGGAATTCCCAAAGTGATACATTCTCGAAGAGCCCTATATTCTTCGTGCTGATCAATGATGATTACAATATCGGGTACCCTCGTCATATATTTAATCCCGCCCAGATACGTTTGCAGGCGTGATAATTGTCTTTGCAAAATCGCGGCATCCCTTTTTGGAAGACTGTCAAGTCTCCCCCTTTTTTGTTCCGTTCTCAAATCCCTGAACTTGTGAAGTCTCGTTTCTGTAGTGGACCAATTCGTTAACATACCACCGAGCCATTTTTTATTAACATAATGACACCGAGCCTTTAGTGCAGCTCGGGCGACTGAATCAGCAGCTTTATTTTTAGTACCAACAATTAAGAATAGTTTTCCCCTACTTGCTGCATCAAAAACTAAGTCACAAGCTTCTGATAAAAAACGAGCAGTTCGAGTAAGATTTGTAATATGAATACCTTTGTGTTTTGCAGATATATAAGGTGCCATTCTAGGATTCCATTTCCGAGTACCATGACCAAAATGAATTCCTGCTTCCATCATCTCTTCCAAATGGATGTTCCAATATCTTCTTGCCATTTCTCACCCACTTCCTCTTTTTTTTTAAGAGACGAGGCGCCCTGAAATAAATAATTGTTCCGAGGGAACCTTCTCTCTACCAGAGATTGACCGTTGATACACGACCCAGGCCATTCATTACTTTCTATTCATTATTATCCTTTTTTTCTTACCATTAAGAAATAAAACGATCACAAATAGTTAAAAGAATACACTCCTAGGACTCATTAAACCCTCTAAGCAATTACTCTGATGTATCATGGAAAGTCGTTGAAATGCAAGAGTCAAATAATTGTCTGTGATGTAAGAAAATATCTCTCATTTCCCCCCCGAAAAAATTCCCTGTTTGTTTTTGTCTTTCCAAAAGAATGGTGTTATGCTGCCTTGAACAGTGCACTAATCCTTTGAATCCGGTACCAACGGGTATTATCCCCCCCAGAACAACGTTTTCCTTCAGTCCTTTCAACCAATCGATACGACCTCGGAGAGCTGCTTTGGCTAAAACGCGTGTGGTTTCTTGAAAACTTGCTTCGGATATAAAACTTTGAGTGTTCAGAGATGCTCTCGTTATTCCCAATAAGATAGCTCGATAACAGATCACTTCTTCCAAAGCGCGCCCCGTTCGTTCCGCTCGTAACAATCCAATCATTTCGCCGGGTAAAAAAATATTAGACATTCCATCTTCTGAAACCAAGACTTTTGATGTTATTTGACGTACAATAATTTCTATATGCCTATTATGGATCTGTACCCCCTGCGATCGATAAACCCTTTGGATCTTATTAACCAAAGAGATACGACTTTGGACTATAGTTAGCTCAGCACCAATCAAGAATCCCCAAGGAATCCCAAGAATTCTTGTTATACGCCCGTTCCAACCCTCAATTCTCTTTTCTAGGTTCATCGATATTGAATCAAGCGAACGTACTTCTAACACCTGTTCTACTTTTGGAAGACCCTGCGTTATATCACCGGATCTCGACTTTTCATATATAAATGTAACTAATGGATCCCCTTCGTAAAAGATTTCCCCATAATGCCCATGAACCGTTGCTCCAGGAGTAGCCAAATAAGGCTTCGCTGATCGTATTATTACAGAGTTAACTTTAACAATTAAAACTTGACCCGATTTTAGGTGTGGTCCGTTTTTGGTTATACATACATTTTCACAAAGAAACTGCCCAAGATTAATTATCGGGGACATTTCCTCACAATAATTATGATGGAGAAAATACCAATTCAAATTAAATGGATGAAAAATGATCTTACTGTCTGTATCAGGATTATAAATTTCCCCCTTTTCATCCATTAAATAATAGTTAAGTACTTGACAAGGCTGTTTTAAATTGTCAAGTTTCAAATATTTAGTTACCGAGTGATGATTATGAGTTTTTAAATAGTAAAATGAATCAAAATTTGCAATTTGAAGGACTGTTCCGAAAGGTCCCAACGAATTCCTAATTGGAGTTAGAGAATCCTTTTGAATTGGAATTGATTGTTTTATCGCATTGGGATATTTTACATCGTTCAATGGACCCATCCGAAAATAATTAGATGATGACAAAATTATCAAAGATTGGCATTCCTTATTTCTATTCAACAACGTACGAATAGTTCCTTGATTTTGGCTAAGTGATTGTTCAACCCCCGCCTTGCCAAAAACGGAATAAAACGGATTGCTATTGGTGCGAACAGAACCATTATCAGAGATCAATCCTGAACCTGACGGATGATTCCTTTTTCTGATATATGAAATTTGGGATTTTACTAAGTTGATTCTTAAGAAATCGCGCAGCAGACCATTTGTACGTACTTCAACAAAGGAAGCACAAACCTCTTCGACAGAAGAACTTTTTTTGTCTTGGTCCCAATTCAACACTAAACACGTCCGAACTAATTGAATACTTGTAGCAGTAATTCCCCGAGCAGTTTTGCCGTTCCCATAAAGGACATAATTGACAACTCTAAATTGCATATTATCCTTTTCCCGCAGGGGATCCGGAGGGAAGAGTGTTGCTAAATTTATACCGTCCGCTATTTCATATGTGACTACGGGTCGAACCAAAACAAAATACTTTTTTTTGGTAGGTGTGATCCGTTGAACATAGATCCATTTTTTCAATTTTTTTGATTCCTTAGTGGTCTCCTTAAGTTCTTCTTTTTCCCTGTCTGGCGGTATCAAGATACCACTGTGTCGGGATATCTTATCTATTTCTCCGGGAAAATGGATATCTCCCGAAAATATTTTTAGTTCAATCTCCCCCTTTTTTCTCTCCATTCGGACCAATCCGCCCACTCGGCTTCTTCTATTTAAAGTGATTCGTGTATCTGCTCCAATGATACTATTATTCCGTACCATTAGGTAAGAAGATTCGGGAAAAATATGCACTTCCTCGGGAATGAAAAAAAGGCGATCTATTTCCATTTGGTATTTTTTCTTAATTTTTTTGAGTCCTCGATACTCAATCAAGTCCTCTTTTTTGACGATTGAATGCGCCCCCAGAGTCCCATATTTATTAATTCCGGAACTCTTTCGTCTGTATCGAGGATCGTCGAAATAAGCAAAAATACTATTTCGACGGAAAATACCCCCTATGGGTATTTCAATCGAGATACCTGAATGGGGCATTAGCTCTTTCTCTTGTTCTTGAATCGAGTGGAATGGAATAAGAAATCGATTTCTTTGCCTTTTTGCCAATAAATCCGAATTCGCGTGCAGAATTGCAGGGTGTATTAGATTCCAATGGCCAGTACCTATGATTCTATTAAATCCCGAATAATCAGACATCTCACGAATTCCAACTTCTTTTTTAGCAGAAAAATAAGAACGAAATAATTTGTGTCTCGCTTGATCATTATTTACCGAGAGCGAGAGGCTAGAAATCTCCCTTCGTTCGACATAAAGAGAAAGGGAATGAATATTCATTTGATCTTGATCCCTGTAGAGTGAAAAAGCAACTACATTAGATCTGCATGAACCTCCCGATAATATCCATAAATGACTTGTTTTTGGCAAGAGGTGTACATTACTATATGTAAATTCGGGTACATGGTACACATCAGTACTCCAGTGCATTTCTCCCTCTGAATCAGAATAGATATGTTTTCGAACCCTCTCTTTAAAATTCAAAGTGTATGCTCCCGCCTGAATCTCAGCAATCACTTGTTCCGATTCGACATATTGATTATTTTGAATTAAAAGAAAACTTTTTGGTGGAATAGTCACATTATGCATAATAGCTTCACTCTCAATAATTACATCCAAGTCGATCGAACATAGAAAAGCAGGATGCCCGTGACGTGTGCGCGTGGGATGAACCAAATCCTCGTTGAATTTTATTTTCCCATTAGAAAGAGCTCGTACATGTTCTGCAGTGCCCCCTGTAAATACGCCACCGGTATGAAAAG